CCATCTCCTTCGGATCCTGTAACTCTCTCCTTCTCCTCAAATGAGAGCATTTGAGACTTCTCCTCATCAACTAGTTAATGAGACTTCTCGTGCTGAAAAAGATCATTTCATTGACCTACGGCACGGAAGGAAAGCACCGCTGCTAGCTCGCCTTGTCCATGGAACTTATCCTGTTGAGAATCCTATCTTGCTTGACTGCGCTGGGAAGTCTTTCCTTAAAGTATTGATTTGACTTGGAGTATCCGCTTAAGTGAGAAAAGGAACTTTATTTATTTAGCTTGAACCTTGAGCCGTAGAAGAGGACCTTTCAGAAGGACGGCTGGAGGAACCCCTTGAGCATGGACGAGAGTGAACCTATTTAAAGGTTTACTGTATCGTTTACTGGTGATGGGAATATGTAATATTGTTGTAGAAGTTTCCAGCCTCACAGGTTTTAGATTGAACTATGGAACCGAGCGAAGACCTTTGAGATTGAGATTCCCCAGTCCACTTATGAAATGGATCCGGATTCACCGCTTTCGACTGAGATGTAAAGTTACCTTCGCCTTTGCTTTTCGTATTCTATGCGGTTTTCTCCAACTCTAATCTCAGGTTTTTACTTCTCTATGAACTCTATAGATTGATCCACAAAGAGATTGTACCTACTTCAGTATAAGTTTATCCTGAACCCTATGGCACTTCGTTGCTTGCTCCAGTGAGCTACCTATTTAATGAAAGGGATATTATTCTCCCTTTTCAGTGTGTGTACACGCTTGAAAGCGGAAAAGATGAACTCAGACTAATAAAAGGAAACGGAACTTAGAAAACAAAACAACTAAGGATGGGCTCTTTGGTCTCATTCTTTTTCTGAGAAGAAGGTTCAGAGACAGCAAGAAGATTGTTCAAAGAAGCTAGATAGTCTGCTGGGAATGTGTGTCTATTATGCAGAGGAATTGAAAGAGAATGTGAACAGAGAATCAACAGAAAGTTTTCCTTCTTCTTTGGTACCGTAGAAGCTTGGCGATGTGAAAAGATCGAATTCTTGAGAACGAGCGAAGAAGCAATTGGGGCAGCGTATAGCCTTAGTCACGCGCATCCCTTTCCTGCATAAAGATGAGCTAGATAGCACGGCTTTGAAAGAAAGATATCTGAGGCAATTTTCCATTCACCTTTTCTTGCTGGTTAAGATAGTAAGCCGAGACTTCTGTAGTAGCTTTCTGTTGATTGGATAAGGAGTCAGTTGAAAGTGGTGAATAAGACTTGCAAATCCCCCTCTAAATGATTGCCTTTTTTCATTTTCAATCTGTAAATTCATGAAGTCAAGAAGTGTAGCCGAATCAAATAGTTGGCTCTAGTCTAATTGACTACTTGGAAAGAAAAAAGTGATTTAGTGAAGTCTCTTTGATGCGCTACGAAGGTCAAGCAGGAAAAAGGGAAGCCCTTTCGACCTAAGCCAGGCTAATAGGTTAAGTGACCAGGCGTTCCTCGAGAAAGGTTATGTAATAGAGGCAATAGTGAGCCCCGAAGAGTGCTTTTCTATTCTTCCCCTTATTCGCTACGTATTCCTTTCACTGGGAAAGCTCCATCGCTCCTAATACTACGACAAGGCTCGCTTATGGCTCGCTCCCGCGGCTCTAGTAGTCCATTTTATTCAGAATTCTTCTTTCTTTTTGTTGATGGTGCGTTGGAAGGGACGAAAGGAGCTAGTGAGCAATGACATCCGCGCGGGGAATAGGCTTGCTTCTTCCTAGCGATCGGGCGGTCCTCCCTCTTCCTGTTCACCGCCGGTTCGCCCACTGCTGCTTTCATAGATGTCGTGCGAAGGGGTTCCTCCGCTAATGGATGCCTATTCCGTTCTCCTGCTCCAGCTCAAGAGTTCAAACGGACAGAAGAGAGTCCTGCTACCGAAAAAAAGTGCATAATATTGGATTCAAACAAAGGGGATTTATTCACGAATACGATTTCTATTGATTGAAAGCTTTCCTATTACTGATGGCAGGCGGGCGAGACGGAGACCGCCGAAGAAGTGCCTTGACGCGCCGCAGCCACTACTTTGACTCCTTTTATGCAATTATGAACTCCACGGAACTTTCTCGATTCCAACGCAACTTATCCTTTTGGAGCTGACGTAACAAACTAGGCAAGCCTCCCAACGAAGCCAACATAAATCCTATCCGAATAAAAAAAATAAAAGGCAGTTTCATTATGGTGGTATACCAACCTCCTGTTCTGGAACTTCCAGTTCCAATCGAAGCATATAGATCCGTAAATAGATTTGTATGTATAGCCACTTCAGCCGTGCTCGTCCTTTCTCGAAAGTATCTTTTTTCTGGGAACATGGTTAACCAAAAATTATTATGTTTGCGATTCTTCATCCACCAATGCAGAAAATGCTCAAGTTTTCCATTCTTATATGAGGCCGGAAAGTTTATTAGCAAGAGGTCGGCATGAAGTGATTCATCATGCTCAAACATGAGCCGATCGTTCGTTAGGGACGGTTTATAGATCATCAAATTCCCAC